AATCCTGTTGATTGGATCTATATACTTATTTTGAGAGGCAAAAAAATAGTTAAATGATTTTTCATCGAATGACTATTCATCTATTTATTTTGATGGAAATAGCAGCAAGAAAGTTCTATGGAAAAATGGTGGTTCAATTCGATCTTATCCAATGTGGAATTAGGATACAGGTGTAGGCTAGGTAAATCAATGGATAGTTTCAATCCTTTTGAAAATACCAGTATAAGTGAAGACCCGATTCTAAATGATACAGATAAACACATCCATAGTTGGAGTAATAGTGACAACTCGAGTTCCAGTAATGTTGATCATTTAGTCGGCGTCAGGGACATTTTGGATTTCAGCGTTGATGAAACTTTTTTAGTTCAGGATAGTAATAAGGACAGTTATTCCATCTATTTTGATATAGAAAATAAAGTTTTTGAGATTGAGACTGATTATTCTTTTCTGGGTGAACTAGAAAGTTCTTTTTCTAGTTATTGGAGTTCTAGTTATCTGAATAATGGGTCTAGGATTGGCGACTCCCAATATGATCATTATATGTATGATACTAACTATAGTTGGAATAATTACATCAATAGTTGCATTGACCGTTATCTTCGGTCTCAAATCTGTATTGATAGTTCTATTTTTAGTGGTAGTAACTATTATAGCGAAAGTTACATTTATAGTTACATTTGTAGTGAAAGCGAAAATAGTAGTGAAAACGAGAGTACCTGTATAATAACTAGCACGAATGGTAGCGATTTGGTTATAAGAGAAAGTTCTAATGATCTCGATATAACTCAAAAATACAAGCATTTATGGGTTCAATGTGAAAATTGTTATGGATTAAATTATAAGAAATTTTTGAAGTCAAAAATGAATCTTTGTGAACAATGTGGATATCATTTGAAAATGAATAGTTCAGATAGAATTGAACTTTTGATTGACCCAGCGACTTGGGATCCTATGGATGAAGACATGGTATCTCTGGATACCATTGAATTTCATTCCGAAGAGGAACCTTATAAAGATCGTATTGATTCTTATCAAAGAAAGACAGGATTAACCGAGGCTGTTCAAACAGGCACAGGTCAACTAAACGGCATTCCCGTAGCAGTTGGGGTTATGGATTTTCAGTTTATGGGGGGTAGTATGGGATCCGTAGTAGGTGAGAAAATTACTCGTTTGATTGAGTATGCTACCAATCAATTTTTACCTCTTATTTTAGTGTGTGCTTCCGGAGGAGCACGAATGCAAGAAGGAAGTTTGAGCTTGATGCAAATGGCTAAAATATCTTCTGCTTTATATGATTATCAATCGAATAAAAAGTTATTTTATGTGTCAATCCTTACGTCTCCTACAACTGGTGGGGTGACAGCTAGTTTTGGGATGTTGGGAGATATCATTATTGCTGAACCTAACGCCTATATTGCATTTGCCGGTAAAAGAGTAATTGAACAAACATTGAATAAGACAGTACCTGAAGGTTCACAATCGGCTGAATTTTTATTCCATAAGGGCTTATTCGATTCAATCGTACCACGTAATCTTTTAAAAGGCGTTTTGAATGAGTTACTTCAGCTCCATGATTTCTTTCCTTTGAATCCTAAATCAAGTAGAGCCTTAACTTAATTAAAGTTAATTAAATTGAAATTAGTTAATTTTTTTTCTGGCGAGCGGGTATTTTTTTATTGTAATAAAAGGAAAAACACCACGAATGCATTCTTATGTGACATAAGAGTAAATTGTAGTAAAGAATCATCCAGATAATTTTTTGGCCGATATTCACTCTTTTTTCTATCAACAAGAAAAAAGAGTGAATTCTTTTTTCCGTGAAAAAAAAGTTCGGCAAGGTAAAATGGTAAATAATAAAAAATAAAACGAATTTCATCTTTTTTTCTTACTTCTGCATACAAAAATAGAAAAAAGTAGAGTCTCATATATATATGTCTCATATATATATATATCGCGATCGCGAGAATCCCCTCTTTTTGGTAAAAACAAAAAATCCCAATTTTTTGATCGGATTAGAAATTGTAACGAAGTGTTCGGGAATTTATAAGCAGAAAAACTTGTTATTTTTTATTTTAGTAAAATAAAAAAAAAATATAAAGTTATAAGACAAGAAAAAAAAAGATAATATAAAGAAGAATAAAAAATAGGTGGATTATCATATATATTTCATGTAGAAATACAAAAAAGTCACTTAATTAGTTCAATATTCTTTGGACTTTTTTGTATTAGAATTATATATGTTCATTTCGATATAATTTTATTATATACAAATCTTAGTGATTCTAAAATTAGCTTTGGAATAATTACTAATAAACTAATTACTATTACCAATAATTAAAATAATTACTAAATAATTCGATTAGTAATATAAGAATTACTACTAGTAATATAGTAATATTAATATAGTAATATAAGAATTATTAAGATATAATAATTAATTAATAAGATAAGAATTAATACGAAATGAAATAACAGAAAGAATTAATATTAATATAAATTTAATATTAATTTAATATTAATTTTAATATTAATAAAGAATAATAAAAATAGAAATATAATAATAAAATAATAATATAGAATATTAAAATCTAATAGTAGAACTACAAAATAGAAATTTAATAGAATATTTTAGAATATTTCGAAATATTTAATTTAATTAATATTTATTTAATAATTAATGTTTAATTTCTTTTTAATAGAATTGATTATTTAATTATTTAAATTATTTAATAGAATAGTTAATATTAATAGAAAACTCTCTACTCATATCGAAATATATAATAGAATAATATAAAAATACAAAAATATGTAGAATTAGAATATATTATTAAAAAATTAATAAAAAAGTTTAATAATAAATAATATAAACTAATAATCTATTTAATAATAATAAATAATAATATTCAAAAATTTCTCTTCAAAATAATAGAACAAAATACTAGAATATAGAAATATTCGAATAGAAATGAAACAAAAATATAAAATATAGAAATAGGATAATTAATAAATTTAATAAATATCGAATATTAGAATATGTTAATAGAAATTAAATATAGATATAGAATAATATATAATTAAGAATTATAGAATATTCTAATATAAAAAATAATATTAAATTCGATTCTAATTATTAGAATATAAATATTCTAATCTAAATATAATAATATAAAAATGAAATAAAAATTCCAATTTAAAGATAGAACAAAAAAAAATATTAGAAGAAAAAATAAACAGGTACAAATATTAAATTGAGGTGCCCATTCTATGACAATTCTCAACAACTTACCCTCCATTTTTGTCCCTTTAGTGGGCTTAGTATTTCCGGCAATTGCAATGGCTTCATTATCTCTTCATGTTCAAAAAAACAAGATTTTTTAGATCCGATTAGGTACGATGGAAGTAGATTTCATTTATTTATTTTTCAAGGCCTAGACTTAGATCCTAATACGGATATCTAGTTAGTCTAATATGATATAATCTAATACGATATAACATGTTATATATGTGTAGATAGGAGATCATAGGATGAGGCTACTTTATTTGTTAATCTAATGAATTCGATGAATTCCTCCTAAAGATTCACATCAAAATAGTGCGAGTTGATGGAAATTACTTCGGAAACAGAAAAAAAAAAAAAAAAAAAAAAAACAGAAAGTCAAATCAAATGGGCTAGTCTCCCACTTCCAAAAAAAAGCAACTGGATCTAGTATGAGTTGGCGATCAGAACATATATGGATAGAACTTATAGTGGGGTCTCGAAAAATAAGTAATTTCTGCTGGGCTTTTATACTTTTTTTAGGTTCATTGGGTTTTTTATTGGTTGGAATTTCCAGTTATCTTGGAAAAAGTTTCATATCTTTATTTTCCTCTCAGCAAATACTTTTTTTTCCACAAGGGATCGTGATGTCTTTCTATGGGATCGCTGGTCTATTTATTAGTTGTTATTTGTGGTGCACAATTTTGTGGAATGTGGGTGGGGGTTATGATCGATTCGATAGAAAAGAAGGAATAGTATGTATTTTTCGCTGGGGATTTCCTGGAAAAAATCGTCGCATCTTACTCCGATTCCTTATGAAAGATATTCAGTCTATTAGAATAGAAGTTAAAGAGGGTATTTACGCTCGGCGTATCCCTTATATGGAAATAAGAGGCCGAGGGACTGTTCCTTTGACTCGTACTGATGATAATTTTACTCCACGAGAAATTGAGCACAAAGTAGCGGAATTGGCCTATTTTTTGCGTGTACCAATTGAAGTATTTTAAAATGAGTTGAAGAATGAGCATTTTCGTAGCAGGAGTGAAAAAATCCAAGAGTCTTCTTTTTTTATAGCAAAACTTATATAGCATAACTTAACTGGAATTTCTTCACAATATTGATGAACTGATGAACTAAAGAATACGTATTATATATACGTATCCGGAACAATTCCAATTAGAAAATCAAACTTTTTAATCTACAAATTTTGTTATGCGTATGTAAATTCACTAAATCCAATAACAAAACAAGTAAGAAATAAAAATAATAGACCCATCTCATAGATCAAAACAAAGCATTTCGGAATAAAATAGAAAGAAATTCTCTTTTTATGTTCAATATTTGAAATTGATAGGTTACGTATCGGTAGATTCTATCTTGGAAATTATCTCTACTTTTTTTTGTCATGTGTCAGTCGAGGTTTCTTTTTATCTTTTTTTTTGTCTTCCTTAACCTTAATGTAATGAGCAAAGGACTGGACCATAATGTAATGAGCAAAGGACTGGACCATTTAGAATGCTAATCTTTCTGTCTTATTTTGCTTTTGCCACTCATTTTTTATTATCACATCACAATATTCTTCATAAATCGTTCTTAATTATTCCTGTGGGATATGGGGAAATTGGCCATTTTTTTTTTTTTCGAAATATTTGTTTTGTTGATAGAACGTAATTCTTTTATCTCTAAATCCGAATTTTGAGTCGCTCTTGGGGACATTTATGGAAAGGGGGGAATTGCTTCGAAATTGAGCAATTGAGATATCTAAAAAGAATATTTTTTTCTTCATTTGTGTACTCTTTTTATTTTAGGCTATTTTTTTTGTATTCTTTCATCTTTCAAAATTCAAGGACTAACCACTGGCTTACAAATAAAAACAGCGAATAGATTCATAAGTTCGAAGCCTTGGAAGAGAACTTATACTTGATAGAAATATTAGATCATATAGAATCGAGAAAGGAGGTGCGTTCATTAAAAATTCACATACGAAAAATGGAAAAAAAAAACACACATTTATTACCCTTCTATATCTTATATATATAGGTTTTTTTCCCTGGTGGATCTCTTTTTTATTTAAAAAAAGTTTTGAATCTTGGGTTATTAGTTGGTGGAATACTAGTAAATTTGAAATTTTTTTAAATGATATCCAAGAAAATTTTTTTCTAGAAAAATTCATAGAATTCGAGGAGCTCGCTCGCTTGGACGAAATGATAAAAGAATATCCGGAAATACATCTACAAAAGTTTCCTATCGGAATCCAGAAACAAACGATCCAATTGATCAAGATACATAATGAGGATCGTATCAATACGATTTTGCACTTCTCGACAAATATAATCTCTTTCGTTATTGTAAGTGGTTATTCTATTCTAAGTAATGAAGAACTTTTTTTTATTAATTCTTGGGTTCAAGAATTCCTATATAACTTAAGTGACACAATAAAAGCTTTTTCCATTCTTTTATTAACCGATTTATGTATAGGATTCCATTCACCCCACGGTTGGGAACTAATGATTGGTTCTGTTTATAAAGATTTTGGATTTGCTCATAACGATCAAATTATATCTGGCCTTGTTTCCACTTTTCCAGTCATTATCGATACAATTTTGAAATATTGGATTTTCCGTTATTTAAATCGTGTATCTCCGTCACTTGTAGTGATTTATCATTCAATGAATGACTGAAAAATGATCCAAAAATCTCATTAGAATCTTTGTTATTTTGTACACATAAGCAAAATATTCAAAATCTTACTCAAAATATTCAAAATCTTACTTTAAAAAATATTTAAAATCTTACTTTATTGTATCTTTCTTTATATTATTTTTTCTTTACTGTAATATAATATTATTATTTATTTTTTTCTCTTTCTTTTTATATTGAATTTATTTTTTTTTCTATACATCACATCCAAGGGATTCTCTTCCTATATCTTATATTTTAGTAAAAATTTTTCAGTAACTACCAGTATCGTGGATAGGGACCTATACGAGCGACCTACCTAATTTTATTGTAGAAATTTTCAGGATCAATGATTGGACCATGCAAACTCGAAAAACCTTTTCTTGGATAAAGGAAGAGATTACTTATTCCATTTCCGTATCACTTATCATATGTATAATAACTTGGGCATCCATTTCAAATGCATATCCGATTTTTGCACAGCAGGGTTATGAAAACCCACGCGAAGCAACTGGCCGTATTGTATGTGCCAATTGTCATTTAGCTAATAAACCGGTAGATATTGAGGTTCCACAAGCGGTACTTCCTGATACTGTATTTGAAGCAGTTGTTCGAATTCCTTATGATATGCAACTGAAACAAGTTCTTGCTAATGGAAAAAAGGGGGCTTTGAATGTGGGGGCTGTTCTTATTTTACCTGATGGGTTTGAATTAGCCCCGCCCAATCGTATTTCGCCAGAGATGAAAGAAAAGATAGGAAATCTGTCGTTTCAGAGTTATCGCTCCACTAAAAAAAATATTCTTGTGATAGGTCCTGTTCCAGGTCAGAAATATAGTGAAATTACCTTTCCAATTCTTTCTCCGGACCCCTCCACTAAGAAAGATGTTCACTTTTTAAAATATCCCATATATGTAGGCGGAAACAGAGGAAGGGGTCAGATTTATCCCGACGGGAGCAAGAGTAACAATACGGTTTATAATGCTACAGCCGCAGGTATAGTAAGCAAAATAATACGAAAAGAAAAAGGGGGGTACGAAATAATCATAACAGATACGTCAGAGGGACGTCAAGTGATTGATATTATACCTCCAGGACCGGAACTTCTTGTTTCAGAAGGCGAATCCATCAAAGTTGATCAACCATTAACAAGTAATCCTAATGTAGGTGGATTTGGTCAGGGGGATGCGGAAATAGTACTTCAGGCCCCATTACGTGTCCAAGGCCTTTTGTTCTTCTTGGCATCCGTTATTTTAGCACAAATCTTTTTGGTTCTTAAAAAGAAACAGTTTGAGAAGGTTCAATTGTCCGAAATGAATTTTTAGATCTGTAAATTTATCAATATCAAGTTCTTAAAAAGAACAAAATTTTGGTTGGTAATTAAAAAAAATTGTGAAAAGCTCTTTTCTTTTTTTCTATTTATTTGTTTTTTATACCTATATCAGATACCAGATTTTTGGAATTACTTGTACCACATTTTTATCCACAATATGAATAGTCGTAAGAAGACTATTTGACTTTATCCCCTCTTTTGTTTTGCGTTTTTTTTTTTTTGAAATATTTGACA